TTGTCATCAAGATATGATGGTAACATAGGTCACACCCTAGTTGAATTCAACTAATTAAAAAATAAAGTATGGCCGGATTTTTCATCATATGATATGTTCATTCCCTTCATATTGAAGGGGTTTATAGCTACTTAATTTGAAGAAAAAACCTTACGTCTCATATCTTTTTAAATTTTCAACGATACATTTTATTTTGAATTACACTAAGAAAGAGCACTTCTTTCCTATATCCTTATTCTTTATCCATTCAAATTAAACTTAAAAAAATGGGGTAGCCAAATTATTAGGATCTCTTTATTCTAAACAAGAGGAGGGTTATTACATTCAATTAATGGGATTAAGTCTCTTAAGACAAGACTGGGTTTGGGTAAACTAAAAAATTAGGAGCAAGCGCCTAATCTGGACTTGTTTGTCTTTGTCCCTAGAGAGTATCCTTTCCCCAAAAGGTATCCTTTTTTATTTTTGTTCTGATTCAGCATTCCCAGAGCGTCGTGGGATAGATAGTTCTTAATTAGTAACAGTAACAGGAGGTCTTATTTTAAATATATGTATATCTGTGTATGTCCGAATCTCATTAATAACGAATCAAGTTACATATGTAACGGATCCATAATAAAGACTGTAGTTCAGTCTATCTCATAGGTACGAAAAACCCCTAATTCGTTCATCTTATCTTATTAATAAAATTAGAATCGAAAGAACAAGTACTTAAATATTCTCTTCGATCGGTCTTTTTTATCTATCTCACACAAAAAAATAAAATGGGGGTTTTTTTTGTCAATCCATTTATCTGCTTTAAATCGTTGATGATTCAATTCGAAAAGAAACAGATATTTTAATTTTTTTAATAAAAAGTAAAGTTAAAGTGTTGCATTCATACAATAACATACAATAATAGGTGGGATCTTGCTAAGATTGTTTCAAAAAAATTTTTGCCATCTTTGTATAGAAGAATTTGTATAGAAGAAAAAAGGGTATAGATTAATATGTTTATGTATCGACGGAACCAATGACTATTCATGATTCCATAATTGAATCAATTCCATATGGGTTCCAAATTAGAGGAATTTTTTGTTATGGTAAAACTTCGTTTGAAACGCTGTGGTAGAAAGCAACGTGCGACTTGAAGGACACGATCCGTTGTGGATTTTTATTCTTACATCCGCCATCTTTTCTATGAACGAAGGTGCTCTTGACCCGACATCTGTTCTGTTTTCACTAGAATCCTTTTTTGTTAGGTTGTAATGAATATAGTACATGATGGAGCTCGGGTAGAAAGTATGGATTCATCTTTCAGGGGGCAAGAATCTAGGGTTAATACCAATCAATAAATTGGAACAACTTTGTAAGTATATCATATATATCAATATAGAAATTGAAAGGATCCGATTCAGTCAAGTTTTTAATTCAAAAGTAAAATTTGTTGAAATTGAGAAAAGTCTTTCGATTCAAAGTGTATCACGCGGGAATCGAGCGTTTATATGATTCTTTGATAGAAAGAAATCACAAAAGGGGTATGTTGCTGCCATTTTGTAAGGATTAAGAAGCACCGAAGTAATGTCTAAACCCACTGATTTAAAACAAAAAAGGATCCCAGAACAAGGAAACACCGTTTTTTCAATTGTCTCAATAACTGGATAATAATAAAGATTAAATGAGACAAGCAAGGGGGGGTTAAAGACCATTCAAAAAATGAAATAAATTGCCTAAAGATTTTTTTTCTTTTAAGCTCTTTGAGAATTATCCAACTTGAGTTATGGGTACAAATGATTTTTATTTTTTCAGGAAGGAGGAAGAAAAAAATGAGTTAAATCCCATTCTAATTTATTTTATCAACTCCTTTGCCAGAAATTAGAATTCTATACGTAGACAAAACTCCAAATCATTTTTTCTCGAGCCGTACGAGGAGAAAACTTCCTATACGTTTCTAGGGGGGGTCTTGTTCATTTACTTAGATCTATCCCAATGAGCCGTCTATCGAATCGTTGCAATTGATGTTCGATCCCGAAGAGAAGGAAGAGATCTTCGGAACGTAGGTTTTTATGATCCGATAAAGAATCAAAGTTATTTAAACGTTCCTGCTATTCTATATTTCCTTGAAAAGGGCGCTCAGCCCACAGGAACTGTTCGGTATCTTTTAAAAAAGGCAGAGGTTTTTAAGTAACTTGGTCCTAATCAAACAAAATTTAATTAAGGAAATAAAGAAATAGAAAGGGATAGTAATTCTTATATAAATTTTTGTATTTATATATATACTTTTTTCCTTTTTTGGATTCTACTCATATCTATTTTTCATTGCTTCTATAAAATCTCATGTTCTAGAACGACAAAACTCGAGTTGCTTGATCCTAGAAATATAAAATTCCGGGAGTTCCTTCAATTGGTCGGTTTTCGTTGAATACTAATAAGTAATAACCAAGGAATCCTCCCTTTTTTATTCTAGTTACTTATTATTGATTATTGATTCAATCTGATATTTTTTTCTACTTGGTATTTTTTT